GGACGGGATATTATCATATATTTTTTTATATTATTTTGGCGGCATGGCCGAGTGGTAAGGCGGAGGACTGCAAATCCTTTTTTCCCCAGTTCAAATCCGGGTGTCGCCTGATCAACAAGAGAATTGAAATAGTTTATTCCGTTTTGTTGATAGAATTCTATTTTTTTTCCAACGGAAGGAAGCAGGTGTGGGAAAAGGACTCTTGAGACTTGTTTGATGCAAAATTCTAAGCATCGGTAGGTTTGTTCTCTAAAATGCTGTCAATCTTTTCGTGTCGGATTCAATGAGAAAAATTCATTCTAGTAGTGAACGGGAAATAGAATTCCATTTTTAGTTGGCGAAGGGCTTGAAGAAAAACTTTGTATACAGACTCATGTAAAATATATGAGCCCTTCCGCCGCATTTATTCAATAAATATTAGTTAGATTAATAAAATTGAATATCTAATTAGATTTCTTTTTTATATTTATTTCAATTTTGAATAATTCGAATTTGATATTAATATTGTTTATTATTATAATTATTATTTCATTTCATATTTAAATGAATGAAATCTATTATTTTATTTCATTTTTTTATTTGAATCCAATTCAAATAGAATGGAAATTCTATTTCCATTATAATATAAGAAAAATGAAATTCTTTCTTTTCGGTAACCTCTAGTCAAAGAATTTGAGAGGCTGTTTTCCAATTGTTTTATAGAACGAATCGGGAGACGGTAAGGATTAGATCAAATGGAAATAAGAGATGCAAATAAGAGTCGGAGTATGCAAAGTCATCTATCTTGATTCTATCTTTTTTACTTTTGACTTGGGGGGCAAAAGAAAACATAGGTCTTTTCCTACCTGTTAGTAAGATTAATTCCCTTACTACAAGGATATCTCTGGATATTTTTTCTTTATTTATGCTTAATATTTTTCAATTCTACTAGAAATCAGATAAGAACTTGTTAGATGTTCTAATTGGATTTATTGGATTGTTTCGTCAATGGTGTTATCCCGGAATCTTTTTTTGACTCTGTACCAGTGATTCCACTATTATTATAAAATAATAATTAGTGAAAAAGAAAATAATACAAGAAAAATTCGTAAACAAGAATCAAATAATTCATTCATATTGATAGAGATAGGAGACAAAATTTACATGGATATAGTAAGTCTTGCTTGGGCTGCTTTAATGGTAGTTTTTACATTTTCACTTTCCCTTGTAGTATGGGGAAGAAGTGGACTCTAAGGGTGGGTACTACTAATTGAGTTAAGGGATCAAACTGTATCAATTGTTTTATAGCTGGGTTCTGCAATTTTTTAACTATTGAATTTAGTTATTTTAATAATTGCGGTGTAATTTCTATGTATAATATTGAAAATACTCTTTCAATCAAACAAATATTTGAACTGTTACCATCTTCCTATTTTGAAAGTCAAGGCAGTACAAATAATAGAAAATTGATTCCTATTCGAACCAAATTCTTTCTAAGATTTCTATTTCGATGAACTGGTTACCACCAATCTTTTTGAAATATGAAAAATTCATAGAACCCCCGGATCATCTGTTAATTATTTAATCAATTCATTTTTCAGAATGCTAAAATACTATATTTATTCTATATTTCTTTATATTAATATAAAATATGATACCGGGATTCTGAAAAGAATCAGAATTATGAAAATGAAAATCAGAAGAATAATAGTTGCTTTTTGATTCTTTCCGATTGATTGGAACCAATACAAATAAAATAGATTAGATGAAACAAAGAAAAAAATGTGGACGCTATCTTATGTCCATTCCATATTCTAGAATGGAAATTCCATATTGAGATCTATCTATAGACTATCTATAGACTATCTATAGATAGTCTATATATGAATATGAAAAGAAATATTTCTTTCTAGATTGGTACATATTAAACCGCTATTTTTAAACCGCTATTTTTTTAGAATAAATAAAAGATAGAGTAAAACTTTCTAAACTACAATACAATAATAGATAGTATAGTAGAAAGAAATAGATTTGATTTCTTTCTACTATACGGGATTTCATAGAATTCGGCTGATTGTAGTCTGATTATTTCATTTAAAACTAAGACCCGAAATTGAAATCCTTTTTTCATTTTTTTTTTATTCAATCATTGCATTGATAAGAAATCAAAAGTCCTGTTTAAGTCAAATTAGTCACTTTGACTTACCGTTTTTACGTAAATTATAAGTAAAAAGGCAGTAGGAACTAGAATGAAGAGTGCAGTAGCTATAAATGCGAGAATGTTTACTTCCATAATCTCTATGTTTTCTTTCTCTTTAATTTCTAATAAAGACTTCGGGATTAAATCCCATAGAAATGATAAATCTTTCGTCGGTAAATTCAAAGGTATAAATTGGATCTTGATGATATCAAATCGGATCAATATCACGAATAACAATATCTGAGCTATCAAATCGATTCATCGTCGAGAATTAAATAGTATAACATAGGAAGATCTTTTATCCATACCCCCCCCAAAAAAATGACTTTCTGATGCAATCCAAAATTCCCTTTCCTTTTTTCTTTCTTCGTCGGAACCTTTATCTTAAACTAAAAAAGAAAGAAAAAAAGGGGGATCCCTTTTTAGAAAGGATATTTTTTTGATATTTTTATTCATTGGATTTGTATCCATCGGGACTGACGGGGCTCGAACCCGCAACTTCCGCCTTGACAGGGCGGTGCTCTCACCAATTGAACTACAATCCCAGGAAAAAATCGTATAACATACATAGTCTTACAATTTCATTCAAACCCTTTCTTTTTCTTCGTTGTACTATAACTGAAAGAGGCGGGCTTTTTTATAGATTGATATATGGGTCCGCACTTTAGCGAGATCGACACGGATTACGAGTAATCCGTTCGTTATTGCCAAATCGATTGAAAAATAAATCAATGAAACAAAAAATAGGTTATCTCATTTCATGGTGGATCAGCAAATTTTTGGGCCGAGCTGGATTTGAACCAGCGTAGACATATTGCCAACGAATTTACAGTCCGTCCCCATTAACCGCTCGGGCATCGACCCAGGAAGAATCCATTTCAGTCTTTCTTGCTAATCGCTGATCAATTTCCTTTCGTAGTACCCTACCCCCAGGGGAAGTCGAATCCCCGTTGTCTCCTTGAAAGAGAGATGTCCTAAACCACTAGACGATGGGGGCATACTTGCCCGACCGCCATTATATTATGTTCATAGTATGAACAGTTTTTTGAAATTGTCAATATAATGGAATGATATGATTCGATCAGAAGGACCTTTCCAGCTTTCAGAATTCCATAAACGTTTTCATCATTTAGATTTTTAAATTGTTCATTCCCATCACGAATCTATAATAAAAAAATAGAAAAAAGAGAAGTAATGCGAAAGAAAACAAAAGAAAGAGAGAATCCTTTCAGGGAATGATTGATTTGTTGGAACAGGCGAGGCATTAAACCTCATTTCTTTCACTTTCATTCAGTGTTAAGATAAGAAGATTTGATAGGTATCTTTCTATCTCACGCTAAGCCAGGAACTAAAAAAACGAGAATAAACCTGAAAATCGGGTAAATAAAAAGGATAGGCATCGATAAGTTATTGAAAGTTGTGTTTTTTTTCAATAAGAATTGGGGGACAGGACAAATTTAATCCATTTATCAATGATTCCATGAAAGATTTGAATTAGTGGGCACATGTATCAATGAAATGAATTTCGTGTTATGATGAGGATGACTTCAATTCGAATCGGTTTTGAAAAAAAAAATTCTTTCCATTGATATTTATCAAATCCAATAGAAATCATTTTTTAACAATACTCTATTCACTAGGTAAATCCTATTTCTTGTTCATTAATGAGTTGCTATCTACAAAAAATAGATTCATGATTCATGTACATATATTCTTATCTTATATAATATCTATATGGAGTAACAAATAGATGTACTAAACTCATATTGGCTGGTTCCTTATTCAGGAATTGAATCAAAGGAGGCCCTTTTAACTCAGTGTGGTAGAGTAACGCCATGGTAAGGCGTAAGTCATCGGTTCAAATCCGATAAGGGGCTTTTGACTTTTTTTCATAAAATACTAAGAGTAGTATTCCTATTTGAAGGAAGAATAGAGAGATTCTTGATATTTGTAAGAAGTTTCCGTTTGTAAATACAATAAAAAAACTAAGGAATAGTAGAATTTCATTAAAAAATGGAATTTGTAATATAAATTCTAATCTAATAAGTTATTCTTCTCATTCTAATGAATTAGAATCGAATATAGTAAATTCTAGTTAGAAAGTGAAATATTCTTATTTCTCTATATATCTTATTTCTCTATATATAATATTTAGATATATATAATTTTTTTTTTCGAATGTGATATCTCCTTTAATTGTCAGATATTCCTATTTTCTATTATTCCAATAAAAAAAAGGAAAGATTCTAAAAAAAAGTAAGTGGACCTAACCCATTGAATCATAACTATATCTACTATTCTGATATTCAAATTCGATAGAAATGAAATTTGAACAGTGGATCTTTTTTTTGTTTTTAATACCTCTTTGGTTTGGACTCCGCAAGAATCTGTCGATATTTCTGATTAAATCTTCTTTTTCCTAGAGGTTCTATAGGAATAAATTGTTACTCCCCTCCTCCACGCAGAAGGGCTTATCCTATTCTAAGTTCCAACATATATGATATATCTATAGAAAGAAGAAATAATAGAAAAATCTATCAAATCATGACTTTGGCTATCAAATAGTTTCTTTTCATATCTATGCATACGAGATTTTGACGGCAATTAATGAATGCGAAAACGAAACTCTCACTTAAAAATCTATTATTATTTTAAAAATTCCATACAATATTAAAGAATCTGACAGATAGATAAAAAAAAGTAAATAGAAAAAAATATTCGAATTTCTTACCTCGATCCGCAAAAAAAGATACTTTGGAGTTTTTTTAATCGGAAAGAAAGGAAAATAGAACAAAGAAGACAATAAAAGAAATCAATGTAA